AATGAAAACTTTGACAAAAATCTTTCAAAAAATATTCAACTAATATTATCAATGAATTAAGTTCCTTATTAGACCATGCATTTGATTCACCAAATACATCATTATTGTATACTCTTTGATATATATGGCGCAACCCAATCTTTGTTTTTCAAGTTTATAATTGAATTTGGACACTTTCTATTTTGAATCTAAAAAGAAAAATACTAAGAAAAATTCCCCCTTGACAGTGATATGTGTTGTATATGTAAATCCTAGATGTGAAAATAGGGATAATTCATCCATGAAAGAGAAAGGGAATAAAACAAAAATAGACACTAACTAAACTATATATAGATATATAGAAAAGAAAATAAGGAACAACAGTCAATGAGATCGTAATAATGAATCACGAGTTAGAATTTCATAGATTTCATCTAATCGAGTATAGATGGTATTTTGTATAATATAATGATAGAGAAATGAAACACACTTCACTTACTCACAATTCTTATTCATCTACTTAATCTTTTGAAAAAAGAATAGATTGAACTTGAAAATTTACTCATTTCAATTTAATGAGTAAACGATTGAATTTTATTCGGTTGGGTGGTACCAACTAAATCGAGTGCTAATTCCCATTTAGTTCGTATTGAATTAATTAATCAAGCTGCTAACAGACATTTATTTGCAATTCGGTACTATGTACCATAGTTTTTCAATCAAAAAAATTTCGACATATTTCACTTTATTATATTATGAAAATCAATCCGAATCCTTCTGGTTCTACGGTTTCCACACTTGAAGAAAAAAACCTAGGGCGTATCACTCAAATTATTGGCCCAGTACTGGATGTTGTTTTCCCCCGGGGCAAGATGCCTAATATTTATAACGCTTTGGTAGTTAAAGGTCGAGATACTGCCGGTCAGCAAATTAATGTAACTTGTGAGGTACAACAATTATTAGGAAATAATCGAGTTAGAGCTGTAGCTATGAGTGCTACAGATGGTCTGACGAGAGGAATGGAAGTGATTGATACAGGAGCTGCTCTAAGTGTTCCAGTCGGCGGAGCTACTCTCGGACGAATTTTCAATGTTCTTGGAGAGCCTGTTGATAATTTAGGTCCTGTAGATACTCGTACAACATCGCCTATTCATAGATCTGCGCCTGCTTTTATACAGTTAGATACGAAATTATCAATCTTTGAAACAGGGATTAAAGTGGTGGATCTTTTAGCTCCGTATCGACGTGGAGGAAAAATTGGACTATTTGGGGGAGCCGGCGTGGGTAAAACAGTACTTATCATGGAATTGATCAACAACATTGCCAAAGCTCATGGAGGCGTATCCGTATTTGGTGGAGTAGGTGAACGTACTCGTGAAGGAAATGATCTCTACATGGAAATGAAAGAATCTGGGGTAATTAATGAAAAAAATATTGCAGAATCGAAAGTAGCTCTAGTCTATGGTCAAATGAATGAACCGCCAGGAGCTCGTATGAGAGTAGGTTTGACTGCACTAACCATGGCAGAATATTTCCGGGATATTAATGAACAAGATGTGCTTTTATTCATCGACAATATCTTTCGTTTCGTTCAAGCGGGATCAGAAGTATCTGCCTTATTAGGGAGAATGCCTTCTGCAGTGGGTTATCAACCCACCCTTAGTACCGAAATGGGTACTTTACAAGAAAGAATTACTTCCACCAAAGAAGGGTCTATAACTTCGATCCAAGCAGTTTATGTACCTGCAGATGATTTGACCGACCCTGCTCCTGCCACGACATTTGCACATTTAGATGCTACTACCGTACTATCAAGAGGATTAGCTGCCAAAGGTATTTATCCAGCAGTCGATCCTTTAGATTCAACGTCAACTATGTTACAACCTCGGATCGTTGGCGAGGAACATTATGAAACTGCGCAAAGAGTTAAGGAAACTTTACAACGTTACAAAGAACTTCAGGACATTATAGCTATCCTGGGGTTGGACGAATTATCCGAAGAAGATCGTTTAACTGTAGCAAGAGCACGAAAAATTGAACGCTTCTTATCACAACCCTTCTTCGTGGCAGAAGTCTTTACTGGTTCTCCAGGGAAATATGTTGGTCTCGCCGAAACAATTAGGGGGTTTCGATTGATCCTTTCTGGGGAATTAGACAGTCTTCCCGAGCAGGCCTTTTATTTGGTAGGTAACATCGACGAAGCTACCGCGAAAGCTATGAACTTAGAAGGGGAGAGCAAATTGAAGAAATGACCTTAAATCTTTGTGTACTGACCCCTAATCGAATGATTTTGGATTCAGAAGTGAAAGAAATCATTTTATCTACTAATAGTGGACAAATTGGCGTATTACCAAACCACGCCCCTATTGCCACAGCGGTAGATATAGGTCTTTTGAGAATATGTCTCAACGACCAATGGTTAACGGTAGCCTTGATGGGTGGTTTCGCTAGAATAAGTAATAATGAGATCACCATTTTAGGGAATGATGCAGAGATGAGTACTGACATTGATCCGCAAGAGGCTCAACAAGCTCTTGAAATAGCCGAAGCTAACTTGAGTAGAGCTCAGGGAAAGAGACAAGCAATTGAGGCGAATCTAGCTCTCAGACGAGCTAGGACACGAGTAGAGGCTGTTAATGTTATTTCCTACTAGTAAAAAAAAACACACACATAAAAATAAGAAAAAGAAGTTCTTTAGAGGTTCTTTATTATACACCACATTTTGATTCCGCCAATTGAATACAATCAATTCTAGATGATACAACAAAAAAAGAAGATGGCTAGAAAAACTTATTAGATACCAGAGTTGATGGTATCTAATAAGTTCTACCTACTATTGGATTTGAACCAATGACTTCCGCCGTATGAAAGCAATACTCTAACCACTGAGTTAAGTAGGTTATTCATCATCACAAAAAAAGGACCCATCGCCTCGGGGATTATAGGTGGAATATTTTTTCTAAGCAATACCAATCCATTAACAGTAAGCGGATTAAAGAACTCTCATGTGGGATCCGATCTTGACAAGAAATTCTCTATATGTTAAGATGTCTATAACAAGGGCTATAGCTCAGTTAGGTAGAGCACCTCGTTTACACGTGCGCCAATGCTTTTCAAAGGGGCCCATTATGCAATGAACATAATTGATCTTATTGAGAAATCGATGTCTTACTCCATAGATTCGAAGGAACAAGAGAACAATAGCCTGACAAATATTTGATTTGGTCCGATTCGAGTGCGAATTCAGGTGCCAAATGAAATAGAACCTGCCATTGATTTGCTAATTGATAAGGTAAATACCAGCCCATTCAATGCTAGGCATAATGAGTATAAGGGACTCAAAAGAACCTCTTTTTATCCTATGAACTTTAAGGTGTATGAAGTCTCATATTTGACTCTTGTAGCGGAGCGATAGAGATTCCATTTAACTTAGGTTAATCTAGGCCGGAGGCAGACCTAAGTCAAGGTAACCCCTCTTTGAAACACTTTGGTATTGTTCCTAGATCAGAATACAAATCATGAATCACAGAACACATGGAGCCATCTTATTATCTTCCTGTAAAAAAGAAAAAATATGGTGGACTAACTGATCTTTATATCAATCAGTTGATGAAAGAGCCCAATGCAAGAAAATGCATGTTGGGTCTTTGAAACAGTTCGAATCATTTCGATAATAATTAGTTTGATCTGTTTTACCGAGAAGGTCTACGGTTCGAGTCCGTATAGCCCTAACACATTCCACTTTTTTTTTCAATCAAAACGAAAAAAAAAGTGGAAATGGATTAAGAATTTAATTAATTCATTTTATATTTGTATTTTTATAATATAAAATGAACTAGAAAAATATAGTTATACTAATACGATTTCTTACGCTATAATTAGTCTTATTTATTAGTATTCTAATTATACTATTTTTTTGTATTTAATTGAATTACTTTTTAAAAAGAGAAACCGAGATAAAGGAAGAGAGTTTTCTTTGGGTAGGAGCATCCTATATCGATACCATATCTAAATGGAATCAAAAAAAATGGTAAGTGGGGTTCCATTGTATAAATCTTTAAACAAGGCATGCACCATGGCAAACAAACTCTAAACTATGTAGTTTTATTTGATCAAAAAAATTCCCTTTTCCTTTAAGAAGTTCTGGATGAATTTACAATTGAAATTAAAATCGAATAATTCAACCTATTCCACATTAATAGGAGTCCATTTATGTTTCTGCTTCACGAATATGATATTTTCTGGGCATTTCTAATAATATCGGGTGCTATTCCTATTTTGGCATTTGTAATTTCCGGAGTTTTAGCCCCAATTAGTGAAGGACCAGAGAAGCTCTCTAGTTATGAATCAGGTATAGAACCCATGGGAGACGCTTGGTTACAATTCCGAATCCGCTATTACATGTTTGCTCTAGTTTTTGTTGTTTTTGATGTTGAAACGGTCTTTCTTTATCCATGGGCGATGAGTTTTGATGTATTGGGTGTATCCGTATTTATAGAAGCTTTCATTTTCGTGCTTATCCCAATTGTTGGTTCAGTTTATGCATGGCGAAAAGGAGCATTAGAATGGTCTTAACTGAATATTCAGACAACAAAAAAAAGAAAAAGGAAGGAAAAGGTTATATTGAGACAGTTATGAATTTGATTGATTTTCCGTTACTTGACCAAACAACCCCGAATTCAGTTATTTCAACTACATTAAATGATCTTTCGAATTGGTCAAGACTCTCCAGTTTATGGCCTCTTCTCTATGGTACCAGTTGTTGTTTCATTGAATTTGCTTCATTAATAGGCTCGCGATTCGACTTTGATCGTTATGGATTAGTACCAAGATCGAGCCCTAGGCAAGCAGACCTAATTTTAACAGCCGGTACAGTAACAATGAAAATGGCTCCGTCTTTAGTACGATTATATGAACAAATGCCTGAACCAAAATATGTCATTGCTATGGGAGCTTGTACTATTACAGGAGGAATGTTCAGTACTGATTCTTATAGTACTGTTCGGGGAGTCGATAAGTTA